TAATTTGATCTAATGATCTAAGAAAAATAAGGACGAAATCACGCTCTGTAGGATTTGAACCTACGACATCGGGTTTTGGAGACCCGCGTTCTACCGAACTGAACTAAGAGCGCTTTCTTATCAGAAGAGAGAAGACTGTAAAGACACTTTTTTTAACCCCAATACGTCTTTGAATGAACGATTATATATTTTAATATTTTCTATTTATTATATATATGTTAATCCCTCGTTACTGCTCAACGGAGAAGTAATAGGTAGGGATGACAGGATTTGAACCTGTGACATTTTGTACCCAAAACAAACGCGCTACCAAGCTGCGCTACATCCCTCCAATTGGTCTACAGTGTCATTGTATAGAATTCCTATCTTGTTTTCCACATCTTTCTTTCCTCCATTGATATATAGAATTTATATGGGCATTTCGTCTTTTTGGTCCCATTTAACATATAATAATAGTAAAAGGCTTATATACGTATGAAATACGGAACGGAACCTGTCGTAAAAATAAATGAGTAGTTTTCGGTAATGCTCGGGAAGAAGGGGACGTTTTTTTATGTTTTAAGAAAAAAATTTTATTCACCGGATAGTTGTACATTTCAATTTTAATTAGGGATTCCGTATACAAGGTTCTTAACTGCATATGCATCTGAGCATATATGTATATGTATTACCATTTTAGATTACAATAAAATATATTACAATAAAAAAAAAAGGAAGGAGATTTTTCAATGCGAGATCTAAAAACATATCTTTCCGTGGCACCAGTATTAAGTACTCTATGGTTCGGGTCTTTAGCAGGTCTATTGATAGAGATTAATCGTTTTTTCCCAGATGCGTTGACATTCCCTTTTTTTTGATTCTAGTTATTGACACGGTACCAAATAACGAAGATTCGAGATACAATTAAATATTTGTGACTAATCCTTCGCGCCCTTTTTTCTCTTTTTTCCCTTTTAGAATAAGAGGGAGGAAAGAGAAAAAAATAAAAGGTGGATTCAACAGCTTCGAGACTTGGGTTCAAGTTTGAATTAAATATATTATTAAATTTAAAAAGGGATGGAGGTAGAATAAACAAGGTGGGGTCTAGATATAGGACAAGACTCTTATACAAGGTACTTAAATGTAAACTTAAATGTAAATGAAATACTGTGATTTGAAATAAAGTTTATAAATCATTCCATTTTTTTTAGTATATTGATTGCAGCGAAATTTTTCATAATTGGATTTCAAGTTAGTAACTTCTATTTTTTCCTTCCTTTCTTCTTCTTCGTTTTGGATCGAAAATAGAAGAGTTGCGTAAATCAAAAATCCAAAGGGGGTTCATGGCCAAGGGGAAAGATGTCCGAATAACGGTTATTTTGGAATGTACATGTTGTGTTCGAAACGGTGTTAATAAGGTATCAACGGGTATTTCCAGATATATTACTGAAAAGAATCGTCACAACACGCCTAATCGATTGGAATTGAGAAAATTCTGTCCATTTTGTTACAAACATACGATTCATGGGGAGATAAAGAAATAGATCGAATCGAGCACATGTATGTAACCCTTCGAAGGAAGGGGAAAAATGACATTCTATATAGAACATAGTTAAATATTATATATATATAACATAATTAAATATAAACAAACCAAATCCTATTTATTCTAATTCATTTTAGATCCGATCAAAATAGGATTTTCGGGATAAGGAATAAACTAAACAAACCATGGATAAATCCAAGCGACCTTTTCTTAAATCCAAGCGATCTTTTCGTAGGCGTTTGCCCCCGATCCAATCGGGGGATCGAATTGATTATAGAAACATGAGTTTAATTAGTCGATTTATTAGCGAACAAGGAAAAATATTATCTAGACGGGTGAATAGATTGACCTTGAAACAACAACGATTAATTACTATTGCTATAAAACAAGCTCGTATTTTATCTTTGTTACCTTTTCTTAATAATGAGAAACAATTTGAAAGAACCGAGTCGACCGCCAGAACTGCGGGTCTTCGAGCCAGAAATAAATAGGCTTACTCTTTTTTCACTTGACTAAAAATTCAAATCCGAACTCAAACGCAGATTGATGTTTTGTTCAAAAAATATGAAAAATGCAGATTTAATTATCGTGTCGTAAGAAAAAAAAGGAATCGGGTAAGAATAAATATTTTTTTTTTGAGTGTGTTCATTCATTTTTACTAATTTTTTATCATATTCATTTTGACTCTACCCTCCCGGAGTTCATTCTCCGGGGAACTCCGTTTAAATTATTCCGGTGGATTCTTTCCAATCTACTTCTTTTATGATCTCATTGGAAATCATATAAAGACAATTTTTATTTGATATAGCTATTTGTGCAAGTATTTTACGATTAAGAAGCACCTGTTTCTTATATAGGTCGTGTATTAATCTACTATAACTATAGGATACCCCTATTTCACGAATTACTGCGTTTATTCGAGTGATCCACAAACGGCGAAAATTTCTCTTTTGCTTATCCCTATCCCGATGAGACGAAACCAAAGCTCTTATTTTCTGTTGAGTAATTGTTCGAGTAAGTCTTGAATGAGCCCCTCGAAAGCTTGATGCAAATAAACGAATTTTTGTTCTACGTCTCCGAGCTATATTTCCCCGTCTAATTCTGGTCATTGAATAAATGAAACTTTGACGAATAACTAATAGATTTCCTTTCTTTCAGTTATTCTTTTTCCCTTTCCTAGTCTATTAATAACAAAGCTTTTTTCCAATGTATAAACTAAAAATTCAAATGGCTTTGGCTACTATAACCTTCCCGACCACTATTTTTCTTTTTTCTAGGCATTTCACTTCGAAATAAGAAATTTTATTTTACTAGGTATCAAAATAGAAATGGATAAAGAAATAGCGGCTTCCTTCGTTTCTATGATTACTTCTTAAACGGTGAGGTTTTCTCTATACACCGGAGCCTTTACTTCATTTAATCAATGTTATTGGTAACTTGTATAGTTCACATTCTTTGGCTCTACCCATGAATTATCCAGTAATAGGTCTTTCACGATTAGATCTACTTACACAGTAACGGTATTTAATTATGAAAGTTGGCTGGGTAGCTAACCCTTTTAGTCCGTTCTTGCAAGAGGGGGCCTAAGTTTTCTGTTTTTAAGTAAGATTTCCTCCGCTTAATGGATAACCATTTGCTACCAATGGAGAATTGCTTCTCATCTTAAATTGAGATGATTGGATTTGCACCAATGGAAACCATAAATTTCATACACAATAGAATGGATAGATTCTCTTTTTTTTAGATACTGAATTGAATGGACTTCTTTTTCTATTCTATCCTATTCGCCGGTACTGATCATTGATACTAGAAAAAGTTTTCTTTCTTTTATCGCAGCTCATGATCTGAACGAGTCGCACATACACCCTAGTACATGTTCCTCGACGCTGAGGGCATCCCCGAAGCGCGGGGGATTTTGTGACATTTCTAATTGGCTGTCTTGTATTTCTAATAAGTTGTTTAATAGTTGGCATGTTGAAGCATATCATATAAATAATGGGCTGGTTTAGATCGATCCTAACCTGATGATTTTGAATTACTTCTATTTAATTTTCTAGTAAATTCAGCAAAAATCTAAAATATTAAATCGAGGATTTACGCGAAATAAATAGAAATTCGGGCTATTTTCACCCAACCACCGCTACAAGATCAACAATTCCATAAGCTTGGGCTTCTGTTGCTGACATAAAAACATCTCTTTCCATGTCTTCCGAAACAACCCATAAGGGTTTGTCCGTTCTTTGTACATAAACCCTTGTGAGGGTTTCACGCAGTTTGAGCAGCTCTTCCGCTTCCAGGATAAATTCTCCCGTTTGTGCCTCATAAAAAGAACTAGCAGGTTGATGAATCATTACCCTGATGGTATAACAAAAGAGGGGTTCCTCTATTTTGCATGCTGAATAGAAAAGAAAGATAAAGAATAAAAAGAAAAAAAGACAGAATTGAACAACCGTACGGGCATCTTTTATGCATTGCATACGGCTCTATAATAAAATTGACCTTTTACCTTCCATCAAAGAAAAAAATAGGGTCTATCAGACCTAGATCCGTAAATGATCAAATTACCACCCTTCCTTTCGTAGGAGTTCAAAAATACTATGATGGTTCCGTTGCTTTATATATATTTATTATATTATTATTATTTGGTTTGTCTGTGTTTCAGCAATCCCAAAGTTGCTTTTTGTAAAATAAGGAAAAAATAATCTTGTTTTTTATTTTCGAACTCTTTCAGAACATAATTAAGCCCCCCCCGTGTGAAAATAAAAAAGTTTGTGACGCTGAACTGGAATCCCCAATATAAAAAATAGGAAATACCTTTTATCTCATACTACTCTCTCGATACATAATCAAATGTTTTGAAAAAACAATAAAAATTTTTTATTTTGATATCGAATTCAAAGTGCCATGCTATTATTACTTAATATTCATATGGCGAAGGCATAGTCTTATTTTTTTTCTCTTAAATAAAAACCTCATTGGCGCCAAGCGTGAGGGAATGCTAGACGTTTGGTAATTTCTCCTCCGGCCAAGATAAAAGATCCCATTGAAGCGGCTAATCCCATGCATATTGTCTGTACATCTGGTCGCACAAATTGCATTGTATCATAAATAGCCACTCCAGGGATAACCCATCCGCCAGGAGAGTTTATAAACAAATATAGATCTTTGGTATCATTCTCGATACTGAGATATACCATAAGACCAATAAGTTGATTCGAGATCTCACTATCAACCTCTTGTCCTAAAAAAAGTAATCTTTCTCGATAAAGTCGGTTGATTAGGGTAAAATTATATCCCTTACGAACCGTACAGGCGCCTTTTGGTGCATACGGTTCAACAAAAAATTGCAAAAAAAAAGAATCAATGTGCAGATTCCAATCCTCTTTTTTTCATATTCGTAGAAGGCTCTTTCTGACTTCTAACGAAAGGACTTTTCTTCGATTTTTCAAAAAAGACAGTTTTTTGCTCCTTTTCG